CTAGACAAAGGATCTCTTTCCCTGAATATACTCGAAAAAAAGATTCGATTGTGTAATGATGAGATTAAAAAAGAATACTTGCCAAAAATATATGATCCTTTCTTGAATGGGCCACAGCGTGGAACAATAAAAAAATTATTTTTACCTTTAATCATAAATGAAACTTTGATAGAAAATTTCATAGAAACAAATAAGATTCATACTCTCTTTCTTACTGATACTGATTACGAGGAATTTGAACAAAAAATAGATTTATTTGAGAAAAAACCATTATCAACAAAAATTAGTCACTTCGTGACTTTAATCAGTCAATTTGATAGAGAATCAAAATCCAATTTCAATTTGAAAGAACCTTCTTTATTTTCAAAACAAGAACCAGTAAGAATGGATTCAGAAAACGAAACTCAATTTTTAAAATTTTTATTCAATGCAATTATAACTGATCCTTATGATAAAAAAAAAAAAACGATTTCTATTAGAATAAAAGAAATCATTAAAAAAGTTCCTCGATGGTCATACAAATTGATCAACGAATTAGAACAACAGGAAGGAGACAGTGAAGAAGAAGTACCAGTAGATTATCAAATTCGTTCAAGAAAAGCCAAACGTGTAGTGATTTTTACTAATAATAATGATCGACGAAATACCGATACTAATAATAACGATACTAATAATAAAGATCAAACAAACGAAGTGGCTTTGATACGCTATTCACAACAATCGGATTTTCGTCGAGACATAATCAAAGGCTCTATGCGAGCCCAAAGACGTAAAACAGTTATTTTAGAACTCTTTCAAGCAAATGCGCATTCCCCGCTTTTTTTGGACAGAATAGACAAATCACCATTTTTTTCTTTTGATATTTCCGGACTGGTGAAACTCATTTTTGGCAACTGGATAAAAAAGGGAGCAGAATTCAAAATTTCAGATTCTATAGAAGAAGAGATCAAAGAAGGGGAGAAAAGGGAGAAGGACAAAAAAGACGAAAACAAAAGAAAAGAGAAAGCGCGGATAGAAATAGCAGAAGCCTGGGATACCATTCCACTTGCTCAAGTAATAAGAGGTTCCATGTTAATAACTCAATCGACTCTTAGAAAATATATTCTATTACCTTCATTGATAATAGCTAAAAATATTGGCCGTATGCTATTATTGCAATTTCCTGAGTGGTCTGAAGATTTAAAGGAATGGAATAAAGAAATGCATGTTAAATGTACCTATAATGGTGTTCAATTATCAGAAACAGAATTTCCGAAAAATTGGTTAACAGACGGCATTCAGATAAAGATACTATTTCCTTTCTGTCTGAAACCTTGGCACAAATCTAAGCCGCGGCCCTCTCATACAGATCGAATGAAAAAGAAAGGTAAAGGTCAAAAAAAAGATGATTTTTGTTTTTTAACAGTTTGGGGAATGGAAGCTGAACTTCCTTTTGGTTCTCCCCGAAAACGGCCTTCCTTTTTTGAACCCATTTTTAAGAAACTCGAAAAAAGAATTGGAAAATGGAAAAAGAAGTATTTTCGAGTTCGAAAAGTTTTAAAAGAAAGAACAATAATTTTTATAAATATCTCAAAAAAATGGATTTTAAAAAGAATAATAAAAGAACTTTCAAAAGTAAATCCAATTCTATTATTGAAATTGAGAGAAGGATATAACTCAAGTGAAACTAAAAAAGAAAAAGATTCTATAACCCGCAATCAGATAATTCACGAATCTTTTAGTCGAATTCACCCCATAGATTGGACAAATTATTTCCTGACAGAAAAAAAAATGAAGGATATGACTGCTAGAACAAGCACAATCAGAAATCAAATAGAAATAATTACAAAAGAGAACAAAAAAGTGACTCCAGTAATAGGAATAAATGTTAGTCCTAATAAAACAAGTTATAACGCTAAAAGATTAGAATTACCCAAAAATATTTGGCAAATATTAAAAAGAAGAAATGCTCGATTAATCCGTAAATTACATTATTTTACAAAAATTTTCACTGAAAGGATATACATAGATATCCTTCTATCTATCATTACTGTTTCCAGAATTAATATACAACTTTTTCTTCAATCAACAAAAAAAATTATTGATAAATCTATTTACAGTAATAACAGTAATAAAACAAACCAAGAAAAAGTTAATAAAACAAATAAAAATACAATTCACTTTATTTCGACTATAAAAAAGTCACTTTATAATCTTAGTAATAAGAATTTACAGCGGAATTTTTATGACTTATCCTCCTTGTCACAAGCATTTGTATTTTACAAATTATCAGAAACCCAAGTTCTTAACTTGAATAAGTTAATATCTACTCTTCAATCTCAAAGAACATCTTTTTTTATTAAGACTTCAATAAAAGGTTGTTTTGGAATACAAGGAATAATTCATTCTGAATTAAGACATAAGAAACTTCAGAATTCCGGAATAAATCAATGGAAAAACTGGTTAAGAGGTCATTATCAATACGATTTATCTCAGATTAGATGGTCTAGATTAATAGTACAAAAATGGCGAAATCGATGTCATACAATTCAAAATCAAGATTTCATCCAAGAGGATTCATATGAAAAAGACCAATTAATTCATTACAAAAAACAAAATGATTATGAAGTATATTCATTATCAAATCAAAAAGATAATTTTAAAAAATACTATAAATATAAATATAATCTTTTATCTTATAGATCTATTAATTACGAAAATAAGAGGAACCCATATATTTATGGATCACCATTCCAAGTAAATAAGAATCAAGAGAGTTCTTATAATTACAATATACATAAAGGTAATTACAACCCACATAAAGGCAAATTTTTTAATATACTAGAAGATATCTCTATCAATAATTATCTAGGAAAAAGGGATATTATGTATATGAAAAAAAATCTAGATAGAAAATATTTTGATTGGAATTTTATAAATTTTTGTCTTAAAAATAAAATCCATATTGAGGCCTGGATCAAGATCGATACCAACAATAATAAAAATACTAAGAGCGAAACTAATAATTATCAAAGAATTGATAAAATTGATAAAGAAGATCTTTTTTATCTTATGATTCATAAAAATCAAGAAATCAATTCACCCAATCAAAAAAAAATATTTTTTGATTGGATGGGAATGAATGAAGAAATAATAAGTCGTCCTATATCGACTCTAGAACTTTGGTTCTTCCCAGAATTTGTACTACTTTATAATACATATAAAATGAAACCGTGGTTTATACCAAGCAAATTACTTTTTTTTCATTTTCATTTTAATAGAAATGAAAATGTTAGTGAAAATAAAAACATCAATAGAAAACAAAAGGAAGTTAGACCATCGAATGAAAAAATAAAATTTGAATTAAAGAATCAAAAAGAAAAAAAATACGCAGACAAAAAAAATCTTAGATCACATGCACAAAACCAAGAAAATCTTGTATCTGCTTTTTCAAACCAACAAAAAAACATTGAAGAAGATTATTCGGAATCAGACATGAAAAAACGTAAAAAGAAAAAACAATACAAGAGCAATACGGAAGCAGAACTAGATTTCTTCTTGAAAAGGTATTTACTTTTTCAATTGAGATGGGATGATGCTTTGAATCAAAGAATGATTAATAATATTAAAGTATATTGTTTCCTGCTTCGACTGCGAAATCCAAGAAAAATTACTATATCCTCTATTCAAAGGAGAGAAATGAATCTGGATGTAATGCTAATTCAGAAGAATTTAACTCTTACAGAATTGATGAAAAGGGGAATATTTATTATCGAACCCCTTCGTTTGTCTGTAAAAAATGATGGACAGTTTATTATGTATCAAACCATAGGTATTTCATTAGTTCATAAGAGTAGGCATCAAATTAATCAAAGATGTCGAGAGCAAAAATATGTTGATGAGAAAGATTTTGATGAATCCATTTCAAGGCATCATCAGAGAATAACTGGAAATAGCGAAAAGAATTATTATGATTTGCTTGTTCCTGAAAATATTTTATCGTCTAGACGTCGTAGAGAATTGAGAATTCTAACTTGTTTCAATTCAAAAACAACGCATGGTGTGGATAGAAATCCAATATTTTGCACTGGTAAGAAAATAAAAAATTGGGGTCAATTCTTGGATAAAAATAAAGATCTTGATAGAGATAAATTAATTAAATTGAATTTCTTTCTTTGGCCCAATTATCGATTAGAAGATTTAGCTTGTATGAATCGCTATTGGTTTGATACCAATAATGGCAGTCGTTTCAGTATGTTAAGAATACATATGTACCCACGATTGAAAATTCGTTGATGATACATTTTTCTTATATATCCTCTACCATAACCATATCTGGGTATATGAAAGCAAACAGATGCACACATGACTTGTCTTACATCTCATTCTAATATATGATACTAATTCAATGATGCATCAATTATATTTAAAAAATGAATCAACAAAATCTTCTTAATTTTAGATTAAATTTTTTCTCTTTTGAAAATACAAAAATGTACTATTCTTTTGTATCCCTATCCGAATCGAATTTTCAATTGGATTGATTTATTTTATTACATAAAATTAGGATTCCATAAAAAAAAATTGTGTATACCATATTAAAATAACTAGCATTATTATTACTGATTGTAAAAATTCATATTTGCAAAAAGGGGAGGGGAATTCTTTTATGGTAAAAAATTCATCCATTTACGTTATTTCACAAAAAGAAAAAGAAGAAAACTGGGGATCTGTTGAATTTCAAGTATTCAATTTTACCAATAAGATACGAAGACTTACTTTACATTTGGAATTGCACAAAAAAGACTATTTATCTCAGAGAGGTCTACGAAAAATTCTGGGAAAACGTCAACGCCTGCTAGCTTATTTGTCAAAAAAAAAAAAAAAAAAATAGACTATGTTACAAAGAATTCATTAGTCAGTTGAATATTCGAGAGACAAAAATTCGTTAATTTGAAAAGTCATTTTGGATTATTCACTTAAATTTTGATAAACCTATTTTCGCTTTCAGCAATTCATGG